GTTCCAGTATATATGAATATATCTAAGTATATCTGTCTATATCTATAGTATATCTAAGTATATCTGTCTCTATTATATATGTATATATCTATAGATATATATATATATAATAGATATCTCAATTCCACATCCATGAATTTCATTGTATATGTGATTGTATTATAATTATCTATAAGTATATCTAAGTATATCTGTCTCTATCTATAGATATATATATATAACTATAGATATATATATATAATAGATATATAGATAAGAAAACTATAAATGATATCATCATTTATCATATATAAGATCATAGATCATATCTATAATATAGAAAATGATCACGTATAAATTAAATAGAAAACCATAGGAGGTTTGTAATGTATTTTTTTTTTTTTTATTTTACGTTCTAATTTTCTTTTTTTTATTTTACGTTCTAAATCTTTTCAGTCTTTGATACTAGGTTTGTGGAGCAAAATAATCAATTCGGTCGTTGTGCTCGGGCTATATTATGGATTTCTTACCATATTCTCCATAGGGCCCTCTTATATCCTCATTCTACGAGCTCGGGTTATGGAAGAAGGAACCGAGAGGGAGGTAGCAGCGACAACTGGTTTTCTTGTAGGACAGCTCATGATGTTCATATCGATCTATTATCCGCCTCTGTATTTAGCATTGGGCCGACCTTATACAATAACTTTCCTAGGTCTACCATATCTTTTTTTGAATTTCTTCTGGTACGATGATGATTATGATCATTATGATTATGGATTCACTACCAGAAATTTAATGCGTGATCTTAGCATTCAATGTGTATTCCTGAATAATCTAATTTTTCAATTACTCAACCATTATCTTTTACCAAGTTCCGCGTTAACCAGATTAGTAAACATTTATATGTTTCGGTGCAACAACAAGATGTTATTTTTAACAAGTAGCTTTGTTGGTTGGTTAATTGGTTTCATTTTATTTAGGAAATGGGTTGGATTAGTATTATTCTGGATACGGCAATATCATTATTTTCGATATAAGGGGAATAGGTATCGTCTGTTAGAATTGAGAGAGTCTATGGATGGATTCTTTAGTATTCTCTTATTTATCACCTGTGTCTACTATTTAGGCAGAGCGCCGTCCCCCATTTTCACTAGGGAACTGAACGATAAAACAATCCCAAAATCAAAAACGGAAGAAACGGAGAAACGGAAGAAGGGGGAGAGGATGAATTTAACTTTCAAAGGGCACACTATAAAGATAGCCCAATTTACAATATCGATCCCTATAAATATTCGAATCCGGAATGGGAAAGACTGAAAGAAGAGGAAGAGAACAGTTATTCGTCTTTGTGGTTTGAAAATACTTTTATCACTTTTTTGTTCGATTATCAAAAATGGTATCATCCATTACGATATATAAACAATTTTCACTTGGAAAATGCTTTACGCAATGAAATGTCACAATTTTTCTTTTCTACATGTCCAAGTGATGGGAAACAAAGAATATCCTTTACATATCCGCCCAGTTTATCGACTTTTTCAGAAATTCTAGAACAAAGAAGTTTGGACATCAGAGAGAAACTAGATGAAGAAGATCTTTATAATTCTTGGATTTATACCAATGAAAGAAAAAAGTGCAATTTGAACAATGAATTGAGAAGTCGAATCAAAATTTTAGAAAAAAACGAGGGATCTCCTAATCTAGATATACTTGTAGATATACTTGAAAAAAGAGCCATATTATCCGATGATATTAGTGAAATAAAATGCTTGCCAAAAGCATATGATCCTTTTTGCGACGGAATATATCGAGGAACGATAAAAAAATTCGATTCACGGGAAATCATGAATAATTTATTCACTTATACTTATACAGATAGAAAAGATACAGATACTAAAGATAGAAAAGATACAGATACAGAAGATACAGAATCTTTAGCAGAAACTTTTCGGGTAAATAAGATTCATGATCGATTTTTGAAAGATTACTTTAATGCCGCTTGCTTTAGAAATCCACCGTCAATTATTTCCGAATTCAATAGAAGATTTACGTCAAATTAACATACAAGAAATACAAGAAGAAATACAAGAAATAAATGAAATTGACATACAAGAAATACAAGAAATAAATGAAATAAATGAAGAAAAAGTCAATAAAAAGGTTCCTCGGTGGTCATACAGATTAAGTGATGATTTGGCGGAAGAAGAGGAAAAAGAAGAAGAAGAAGAAGAAAAAGAAGAAGAAGAAGAAGAAGAAGAAAAAGAAGAAGAAGAAGAAGAAGAAGAAGGAAAAAAAAGAAGAAGAAGAAGAAGAAAGAAGAAGAAGAAGAAGAAGAAGAAGAAGAAGAAGAAGACAGGAGGTAATTTATAAAGATACTGAGAAGAATAAAAATACGGTTTCTAATCAAAATATAAAGGATACTAGTCAAAATGATGATCCGGTGCAGATGCAAAAGGAAGAGGAAGAGGTGGAGTTGCCGGTGAAAATGGAAGAGGTGGAATTGATAAATTACTTCGAACAACCAGATTTTCGCCGCAATCTAATCAAAGGAACCATACGTGCTCAAAGACGTAAAACAATTATTGGGGGCCTCTTTCAAGTCAATGTACATTCCATGTTTTTTTTAGATCGGACAGACTATTTGTCTTTTGTTGATGTCATCAATGGAATCAAGAATCGTCTTTTTAGGAATCAAGAATCGTCTTTTTAGGAATTGTAAGATTATTTTTGGGAATTGGATGGGGAGAAAACGAGAATCAGAATGGAAAATTTCCGATTTTGAAAGTAAAAGTATAAGTATAGCAGAAGAAATGGGGAAAGAGATAAAGGATCTAAAACAGGTAGAGGCAGAGGAACGGATGGCAATAATAGAAGCTTGGGAAGATTTTCACTACGTAAGAAGTGTGATGATATTAACCCAATCTTTTATTAGAAAATACATTACATTACCTTCATTCATAATAGCTAAAAATCTTTTCCGTATTTTCTTATTCCAATGGCCCGAGTGGTACGAAGATTTTAAACAATGGAAGAGAGAAGTACATGTTCCATGCGGCTGCACTGGTGTTCCATTATCAGAAAAAGAATTTCCCGATGATTGGTTAATAGAAGGTATTCAGATAAAGATTATAAATCCCTTCCCTATAAGACCTTGGCAAAAATCTAGGGTACGATCTCATCATAGAGATCCAATGGAAAAACATCATATAGATCCAATGGAAAAAAAAGATAAAAAAGAAAAAAGAAAAAATTATAGTTTTTTAACAGTCTGGGGAGAGGAAACGGAATTTCCCTTTGGTCATCCCCGAAGACAACCTTCTTTTTTTAAACCTATTTATAAAGAACTCATCAAAAGATATAGAAAGGGTCAAAAGTATTTTGTAAAAGTTCTCAACTTTTTAAAGGAAAAATCCTTTCTATTTCTAAAAGTTATAAAAGAAACAATCAAAAGGGTCAGAGTTCGAGTTATCAAACCAATAAAGGAAAAACTAAATCGAATTTTATTATGGAAACTGATGAAACAAAAAATACATGAACCAAACGAAAACGAAAAAGATTTCAAAAATGATATTATTCGCGAATCGTCCGTTCTAATGGAAGATGCGATGATTCACTAATGGAAAGAAGAACAAAAGATCTTTCGGATAAGACAATCCAAATCAGGAATCAAATAGAACGAAACAGAAAAGACAAGAAAAAAAGAGTTCTAAATAATAAAAAATCGAAATCACAGAAACATCTTTGGAAAATATTCAAATTTGCAAATATTCAAAGGAAAAATATCCGATTCATGCGTAAATCACACTACTTTTTCAAATCATTAATTGAAAAAATATACATAGATATCTTGCTATGTACCATTTCTAAGATCAATGCAAATGCACAACTTTTCTTTGAATCAAAAAAGAAGATCTTTCATAAATACATTTACAACAATGAACGAAATCAAGAAGAAGTAATTGATGAATGAACGAAATCAAGAAGAAGTAATTGATGAAAGAAATCCAAAGACAATGAATTTGATTTTGACTATCAAAAACAAAAACGGGTTTTCCAATACTGATTGGACCTTATCTTCCTTGTCGCAAGCATACGTATTTTATAAATTATCACAAACCCAATTACTTAACCAATTACCTAATAAGTATCACTTTAGACTTGTACTTCAATATAAAGGGAGATATCCTTTTTTTAAAGATAAATTAAAAGACTCTTTGATGATACACGGAATATTTGATTTCAAAGCAAGACATAAGAAATATGTAATCAACGAATGGAAAAACTGGTTAAAAGGTCATTATCAATACGATTTATCTAAAAAAAACTGGTCTCGATTAATACCTAAAAAATGGCGAAATAGAATCCATCAACGTCGTATGATTCAAAACAAGGAATCAATCCAAGCGGATTTATATAAATATACAAAAGACCAATTCATTCATGAAATGAATGACTATGCAGCGAATTCATTTATGAGTCAAAAAGACAAATGGAAAAAGCATTACAGATACGATCGTTTATCATATGGATACATAAGCTCCCCTAATTCATATATTTCTGAATCAACATTAGTAAGAAATGGGGGTCAACAAATTCCATGTCATTTCAATACATCGAAACTTGAATCATTTGATGTATTGGTAAATATATCTAATCGAGTCGACAGGAATACCAATTTGGATCAAAAATATTTTGATTATCGAATTCTTCATTTTGCTTTCACAAATCGTATTGATATTGAGATCTGGTTCAATACACATATTGGCGTGAATCAAACTACTAATCAGAAAATGAAGAATTTTCCAAAAATAGAAATGGAAGACAAATATACTACGATTTATCAAGAAAGTCTCTATGATATCTATGATACTGCATCAAATCATGACACTATATCCAATCTAGAGTCGTGGTTCTTCCCAGAATTGGTGATACTTTTTAATGTATATAGGATTAAACCTTGGGTCATTCCAATCCAATCACTCTTTTTTAATTTTCATATAAAGCAAGAAAGTCAAAATGGAAATGTAAATCCAAATAAAAAGATTCTTATATCATATGAGAAATCTAATAAAGAAAAAGATCTTGAATTAGGAAATTCTAAGCATGAAAAACACAAAAAAAATCGCGAAGAAAATCTTGATTCGAATGTATCGAGTAAACAGAAGAAATATAATGGAAGGAAGGTACTGGAACTATATGACTTTTTGAAACAATATTTACTTTTGAAATTCGTAGGGTCTGAATCCTTGGATCAAGACTTAATGAGTAATATCGACTCATATTGCCTACTACTTGGAATAGTGGATACATACAGGGGTTACTATATCCTCGATTCGAAAAGGTCAACTAAATCTAGACGAAATGCTGATTCAAAACAACCTATTTATTCAAGAATTGATAGGAAAGGGAATATGGGTTTTTGAACCAATGAGTCTATCTATAAGAAGAGACGGAAAATCGATTCTATATCAAACTCTCCATATTTCGTTGGTTGATAAGATGAAGCAACAAACGAATAGAAAATACACAAAAAAAAGATATTATGATTATGATTTCCTTATTCCCGAAAATATTCTATCTCCTAGACGTCGGAGAGAATTTCGAATTCGAACTTGTTTAAATTACCGGAATTGTAATGTTTTGGATAGGAATCCAAGATTTTGCAATGAAAACAAAATAAGAAACTGTGGACAATTTTGGAATTGGGACAAGCATATTAATACAGATACAAAAAATTTAAGGAAATTCAAATTGTTTCTTTGGCCACATTATCGATTAGAAGATTTAGCTTGTATGAATCGATATTGGTTTGATACCAATAACAGCAGTCGTTTCAGTATGTTAAGAATACATATGTATTCACAATTCAGAGAGAATTCAATTCCATTCCATTCCAATGAAAAATGAAAAAATTTAGAGTAGATTTCCTATATATCGTGTGACGTATTCGGTAGATGAAAGCCGAAATATATACACTGTGTAACATTATAAAAGTAAGTCAAAGTCAAAGTAAAAAAAATAAAAATAAAAGTAAAATAAAAAAAGATAAAATCAAAGAAGTAAAAATAAATCGTTCTCGTTCGTGAATGCATATATGCCTTTTTTATCCAAATCCAATTGAAAATGAAAATTGGATTTGGATAAATTGGATAAAATATACAAAACAAATAAACACATCAACCACATCAAAAAAGTAGTATATGAATAAATGAAATCCAATTTTGATGTGTACTAGATGAAAATCACTGGCATAAGAAATCTTATTCTTTTTCCTGATCAGTAAAATTCACAGAAAATAAAGATCGAATTTTTTTTTAATTTCATTTATTTTATGGTCAAAAATTCATTCATCTCGATTATTTCCCAAGAAGAAAAAGAAGAAAATAGCGGGTCTGTTGAATTTCAACTATTCCATTTCACCAGTAAGATACGTAGACTTACTTCCCATTTGGAATTGCACAAAAGAGATTTTTTATCGCAAAGAAGTCTACGAAGAATTCTGGGAAAACGTCAACGATTATTGACTTATTTGTCAAAGACAAATAAGGTGCGTTATAAGAAATTAATGGATCAGTTAGATATTTGGAAAAAAAAAACTCGTTAATTGAATTTGAATTGCTTATTTTAGTTTCTTATGATTTTATTCTTAATTAGCCCTTTTTTTTCATTATGAATTGTATATGTATTATATATGTATTCTAATATTATATGTATTCTAATATGATTCCTATGAAAATGAAAGATATGGAAATTGCATCTTTCTTCATTTTTTGAAGAAAGATGCAAGAATCCTAAACTCTATTGAGTCTCGACAATTCAACAGGAATTTATTATTATTATTTCATATAATATACATATAAGAAAATATAAGCAAAGCCGCCATGGTGAAATTGGTAGACACACTGCTCTTAGGAAGCAGTGCGAGAGCATCTCGGTTCAAGTCCGAGTGGCGGCATAAAAATCAAATAAATCCAATAAAAATAGATAAAAAAAAAATAGAAGAAAATAGAAATATAAAGATTCAATATAACTAAATCTAACTAAATATAGATTCTATTAATCTAGATATAGAATCTATTAATCTAGGTATAGATTAATAGAATTCTATATTCTATTTAATCCCCAATATCCTTTATTTCTATTTCATATAGATTTTTATTTTTATGTTTATAATATTTGCGATCTTAGAACAGATATTAACTCATATTTCCTTTTCGATCATTTCAATTGTGATTATGATTCATTTGATAAACTTTTCAGTGTACGAAAACCAAAGAATACATAATTTATCAGTAAAAGGAATGATAGCTACTTTTTTCTCTATAACAGGGTTTTTAATTATTCGGTGGATTTCTTCGGGACATTTTCCGTTAAGTAATTTATACGAATCATTAATCTTCCTTTCATGGAGTTTATCCATTATTCATATGATTCCGTATTTTTTGAATCAAAAAAATGATTTCAGCACAATAACTACACCAAGTGTCATTTTAACCCAAGGTTTCTCCACGTCAGTTCTTTCAAATGAAATGCATCAATCCGCAATATTAGTACCTGCTCTGCAATCACAATGGTTAATGATGCATGTCAGTATGATGTTATTGAGCTATACAGCTCTCTTATGCGGGTCTTTATTATCAATTGCACTCCTAGTGATTACATTTCGAAAAAACATCGATTTTTTTTTAATAAAAAAAAAAATCATTTTAAAAATTTAAATCATTATCGAAATCAATAAATCAATATAATATATATATATATATAATATAATAAATAATCAATATAATAAATAATCATATATAATAGATATTGATTCCATAGTAATTATATATATATATTAATTATATATAATTATATATATTTATAAATAATAATCTATAGATAATGAATGATAAAAGACTAATTTAAAAACTAATTATTAAAATCTTTGCTTTTCACATAAAAATAAAAATACAAAAGGAGGTCGCATAGTTTTGAATGGCAGTTCCAAAAAAACGTACTTCTACATCAAAGAAACGTATTCGTAGAAATATTTGGAAAAAAAAAGGTTCTTTAGCGGCAGTAAAAGCTTTTTCTTTAGCTAAATCTGTTTATGTTGGACAGTCAAAAAGTCTTTTTTATTACAAAAAAAAGTATTATAAAAATAATTTGCGATCAAGTTAAATATTTAAATATTAATTGAAATATATCAAAAAAATTTTAATTTTTCATTTTTGAATTTGAAAACAAATGATTTACATTTACCAATATATTGATATTGTGTAGTATATTATAGTATATTTTTTTTATAGAATATGAATTTATAATTAGAATATGAAAATATTAGGTTCTTCTTTACTTATTTATTTTGATTATTTTTTAGATTTAATGTAAAGGCATAGATCTATTATAAATATAAATAAAAAATAAGTAAAAAAGAAATATAAATAAACAAGTAAAAAATAAGTAAATAAGTAATAATAATAATAAAATGAAAATGAGTTAGAAATATAAGTACAATAAATATAAATTCCCATTCATGTTTATGAAAACGAAAAAAAAACCTAAAATCAAAGTATCTTGGACTTTTCTGATAACATAGACAAATTTTAAAATTTACACATTACACATTAATGACTTAAAATTTCGATAGATCATTGATTCGTCTGATACCTAGGATATAAAAGATATGATTTAATTTATTTTTATTTTCAAATTTTATTTTCTCAGATAGAAAGAATTTTTTGCTCAAAACCGAAATTTATAGAGCCAATGTCACATTCAGTAAAAATTTATGATACATGCATTGGGTGTACCCAATGCGTACGAGCATGTCCCACAGATGTATTGGAAATGATACCTTGGGACGGATGTAAAGCTAAGCAAATTGCTTCTGCACCAAGAACCGAGGATTGTGTAGGTTGTAAGAGATGTGAATCTGCTTGTCCAACGGATTTCTTAAGTGTCCGTGTTTATTTATGGCACGAAACAACTCGTAGCATGGGTCTTTCTTATTAAAATTATTCTTTTTTATTCTTTATTTAATTTTTTTATTTATTTTTATTTAAATTTAACTTGTATCCTGATTAAATATTCAAATTTAAATAATAATATTCTTTAAATTAATTTATTTAATTTTTATTTAAATTTAACTTGTATCGTCTGATTACTTTTTACCTTACATACAAAAAAAGTCCGTGCTTAAGAAAATAAAATATATTATTCTTATTCCAAGCACGGGCTTTTAGGTTTAAAATTTAACTTGATCGCAAATTATTTTTATTAATTAACAATTTTTTTTATAAAAAAAAGATTTCCGACATTTACAAGTTCTTTAATCATATTTATTATCTCATAATCATATCTTGATATTATATTAAATTAAATTTATTTCTATTATATTTATATATATTGTATTTATAGATTTTTTATGTATTAATGTTTATGTATTAATGGAAATGAACCATAACTATGGAATCCGATTCCTAATAGATTTATTCCAAAGTAGCATATCCAAATTAGTATAAATCCTATAGAAGCCACAAATGCTGGATTCGCGCTTTGTCCTTGACATTTTGAATTTTTTCGAATATGTAAATAAATTGCGAATATAGCCCAAGTAATAAATGCCCAAGTTTCCTTAGGGTCCCAATTCCAGTAAGAACCCCACGTTTCATTAGCCCATACTGCTCCAGAAAGAATGCCTATGGTTAGACAAGTAAATCCTAAACTAATGACACGATAACTCCAATAATCCAAACGCTGAATTAATTGATATTTGTAGAAATTTCGAAATAAACCTTCTTTTTCGTAAAAAGATTTCATTTCTTTAAATAAAAAAATGATGTTTTTTCGAAATGTAATCACTAGGAGTGCAATTGATAATAAAGACCCGCATAAGAGAGCTGTATAGCTCAATAACATCATACTGACATGCATCATTAACCATTGTGATTGCAGAGCAGGTACTAATATTGCGGATTGATGCATTTCATTTGAAAGAACTGACGTGGAGAAACCTTGGGTTAAAATGACACTTGGTGTAGTTATTGTGCTGAAATCATTTTTTTGATTCAAAAAATACGGAATCATATGAATAATGGATAAACTCCATGAAAGGAAGATTAATGATTCGTATAAATTACTTAACGGAAAATGTCCCGAAGAAATCCACCGAATAATTAAAAACCCTGTTATAGAGAAAAAAGTAGCTATCATTCCTTTTACTGATAAATTATGTATTCTTTGGTTTTCGTACACTGAAAAGTTTATCAAATGAATCATAATCACAATTGAAATGATCGAAAAGGAAATATGAGTTAATATCTGTTCTAAGATCGCAAATATTATAAACATAAAAATAAAAATCTATATGAAATAGAAATAAAGGATATTGGGGATTAAATAGAATATAGAATTCTATTAATCTATACCTAGATTAATAGAATCTATATCTAGATTAATAGAATCTATATTTAGTTAGATTTAGTTATATTGAATCTTTATATTTCTATTTTCTTCTATTTTTTTTTTATCTATTTTTATTGGATTTATTTGATTTTTATGCCGCCACTCGGACTTGAACCGAGATGCTCTCGCACTGCTTCCTAAGAGCAGTGTGTCTACCAATTTCACCATGGCGGCTTTGCTTATATTTTCTTATATGTATATTATATGAAATAATAATAATAAATTCCTGTTGAATTGTCGAGACTCAATAGAGTTTAGGATTCTTGCATCTTTCTTCAAAAAATGAAGAAAGATGCAATTTCCATATCTTTCATTTTCATAGGAATCATATTAGAATACATATAATATTAGAATACATATATAATACATATACAATTCATAATGAAAAAAAAGGGCTAATTAAGAATAAAATCATAAGAAACTAAAATAAGCAATTCAAATTCAATTAACGAGTTTTTTTTTTCCAAATATCTAACTGATCCATTAATTTCTTATAACGCACCTTATTTGTCTTTGACAAATAAGTCAATAATCGTTGACGTTTTCCCAGAATTCTTCGTAGACTTCTTTGCGATAAAAAATCTCTTTTGTGCAATTCCAAATGGGAAGTAAGTCTACGTATCTTACTGGTGAAATGGAATAGTTGAAATTCAACAGACCCGCTATTTTCTTCTTTTTCTTCTTGGGAAATAATCGAGATGAATGAATTTTTGACCATAAAATAAATGAAATTAAAAAAAAATTCGATCTTTATTTTCTGTGAATTTTACTGATCAGGAAAAAGAATAAGATTTCTTATGCCAGTGATTTTCATCTAGTACACATCAAAATTGGATTTCATTTATTCATATACTACTTTTTTGATGTGGTTGATGTGTTTATTTGTTTTGTATATTTTATCCAATTTATCCAAATCCAATTTTCATTTTCAATTGGATTTGGATAAAAAAGGCATATATGCATTCACGAACGAGAACGATTTATTTTTACTTCTTTGATTTTATCTTTTTTTATTTTACTTTTATTTTTATTTTTTTTACTTTGACTTTGACTTACTTTTATAATGTTACACAGTGTATATATTTCGGCTTTCATCTACCGAATACGTCACACGATATATAGGAAATCTACTCTAAATTTTTTCATTTTTCATTGGAATGGAATGGAATTGAATTCTCTCTGAATTGTGAATACATATGTATTCTTAACATACTGAAACGACTGCTGTTATTGGTATCAAACCAATATCGATTCATACAAGCTAAATCTTCTAATCGATAATGTGGCCAAAGAAACAATTTGAATTTCCTTAAATTTTTTGTATCTGTATTAATATGCTTGTCCCAATTCCAAAATTGTCCACAGTTTCTTATTTTGTTTTCATTGCAAAATCTTGGATTCCTATCCAAAACATTACAATTCCGGTAATTTAAACAAGTTCGAATTCGAAATTCTCTCCGACGTCTAGGAGATAGAATATTTTCGGGAATAAGGAAATCATAATCATAATATCTTTTTTTTGTGTATTTTCTATTCGTTTGTTGCTTCATCTTATCAACCAACGAAATATGGAGAGTTTGATATAGAATCGATTTTCCGTCTCTTCTTATAGATAGACTCATTGGTTCAAAAACCCATATTCCCTTTCCTATCAATTCTTGAATAAATAGGTTGTTTTGAATCAGCATTTCGTCTAGATTTAGTTGACCTTTTCGAATCGAGGATATAGTAACCCCTGTATGTATCCACTATTCCAAGTAGTAGGCAATATGAGTCGATATTACTCATTAAGTCTTGATCCAAGGATTCAGACCCTACGAATTTCAAAAGTAAATATTGTTTCAAAAAGTCATATAGTTCCAGTACCTTCCTTCCATTATATTTCTTCTGTTTACTCGATACATTCGAATCAAGATTTTCTTCGCGATTTTTTTTGTGTTTTTCATGCTTAGAATTTCCTAATTCAAGATCTTTTTCTTTATTAGATTTCTCATATGATATAAGAATCTTTTTATTTGGATTTACATTTCCATTTTGACTTTCTTGCTTTATATGAAAATTAAAAAAGAGTGATTGGATTGGAATGACCCAAGGTTTAATCCTATATACATTAAAAAGTATCACCAATTCTGGGAAGAACCACGACTCTAGATTGGATATAGTGTCATGATTTGATGCAGTATCATAGATATCATAGAGACTTTCTTGATAAATCGTAGTATATTTGTCTTCCATTTCTATTTTTGGAAAATTCTTCATTTTCTGATTAGTAGTTTGATTCACGCCAATATGTGTATTGAACCAGATCTCAATATCAATACGATTTGTGAAAGCAAAATGAAGAATTCGATAATCAAAATATTTTTGATCCAAATTGGTATTCCTGTCGACTCGATTAGATATATTTACCAATACATCAAATGATTCAAGTTTCGATGTATTGAAATGACATGGAATTTGTTGACCCCCATTTCTTACTAATGTTGATTCAGAAATATATGAATTAGGGGAGCTTATGTATCCATATGATAAACGATCGTATCTGTAATGCTTTTTCCATTTGTCTTTTTGACTCATAAATGAATTCGCTGCATAGTCATTCATTTCATGAATGAATTGGTCTTTTGTATATTTATATAAATCCGCTTGGATTGATTCCTTGTTTTGAATCATACGACGTTGATGGATTCTATTTCGCCATTTTTTAGGTATTAATCGAGACCAGTTTTTTTTAGATAAATCGTATTGATAATGACCTTTTAACCAGTTTTTCCATTCGTTGATTACATATTTCTTATGTCTTGCTTTGAAATCAAATATTCCGTGTATCATCAAAGAGTCTTTTAATTTATCTTTAAAAAAAGGATATCTCCCTTTATATTGAAGTACAAGTCTAAAGTGATACTTATTAGGTAATTGGTTAAGTAATTGGGTTTGTGATAATTTATAAAATACGTATGCTTGCGACAAGGAAGATAAGGTCCAATCAGTATTGGAAAACCCGTTTTTGTTTTTGATAGTCAAAATCAAATTCATTGTCTTTGGATTTCTTTCATCAATTACTTCTTCTTGATTTCGTTCATTCATCAATTACTTCTTCTTGATTTCGTTCATTGTTGTAAATGTATTTATGAAAGATCTTCTTTTTTGATTCAAAGAAAAGTTGTGCATTTGCATTGATCTTAGAAATGGTACATAGCAAGATATCTATGTATATTTTTTCAATTAATGATTTGAAAAAGTAGTGTGATTTACGCATGAATCGGATATTTTTCCTTTGAATATTTGCAAATTTGAATATTTTCCAAAGATGTTTCTGTGATTTCGATTTTTTATTATTTAGAACTCTTTTTTTCTTGTCTTTTCTGTTTCGTTCTATTTGATTCCTGATTTGGATTGTCTTATCCGAAAGATCTTTTGTTCTTCTTTCCATTAGTGAATCATCGCATCTTCCATTAGAACGGACGATTCGCGAATAATATCATTTTTGAAATCTTTTTCGTTTTCGTTTGGTTCATGTATTTTTTGTTTCATCAGTTTCCATAATAAAATTCGATTTAGTTTTTCCTTTATTGGTTTGATAACTCGAACTCTGACCCTTTTGATTGTTTCTTTTATAACTTTTAGAAATAGAAAGGATTTTTCCTTTAAAAAGTTGAGAACTTTTACAAAATACTTTTGACCCTTTCTATATCTTTTGATGAGTTCTTTATAAATAGGTTTAAAAAAAGAAGGTTGTCTTCGGGGATGACCAAAGGGAAATTCCGTTTCCTCTCCCCAGACTGTTAAAAAACTATAATTTTTTCTTTTTTCTTTTTTATCTTTTTTTTCCATTGGATCTATATGATGTTTTTCCATTGGATCTCTATGATGAGATCGTACCCTAGATTTTTGCCAAGGTCTTATAGGGAAGGGATTTATAATCTTTATCTGAATACCTTCTATTAACCAATCATCGGGAAATTCTTTTTCTGATAATGGAACACCAGTGCAGCCGCATGGAACATGTACTTCTCTCTTCCATTGTTTAAAATCTTCGTACCACTCGGGCCATTGGAATAAGAAAATACGGAAAAGATTTTTAGCTATTATGAATGAAGGTAATGTAATGTATTTTCTAATAAAAGATTGGGTTAATATCATCACACTTCTTACGTAGTGAAAATCTTCCCAAGCTTCTATTATTGCCATCCGTTCCTCTGCCTCTACCTGTTTTAGATCCTTTATCTCTTTCCCCATTTCTTCTGCTATACTTATACTTTTACTTTCAAAATCGGAAATTTTCCATTCTGATTCTCGTTTTCTCCCCATCCAATTCCCAAAAATAATCTTACAATTCCTAAAAAGACGATTCTTGATTCCTAAAAAGACGATTCTTGATTCCATTGATGACATCAACAAAAGACAAATAGTCTGTCCGATCTAAAAAAAACATGGAATGTACATTGACTTGAAAGAGGCCCCCAATAATTGTTTTACGTCTTTGAGCACGTATGGTTCCTTTGATTAGATTGCGGCGAAAATCTGGTTGTTCGAAGTAATTTATCAATTCCACCTCTTCCATTTTCACCGGCAACTCCACCTCTTCCTCTTCCTTTTGCATCTGCACCGGATCATCATTTTGACTAGTATCCTTTATATTTTGATTAGAAACCGTATTTTTATTCTTCTCAGTATCTTTATAAATTACCTCCTGTCTTCTTCTTCTTCTTCTTCTTCTTCTTCTTCTTCTTCTTTCTTCTTCTTCTTCTTCTTTTTTTTCCTTCTTCTTCTTCTTCTTCTTCTTCTTTTTCTTCTTCTTCTTCTTCTTCTTCTTTTTCTTCTTCTTCTTCTTCTTTTTCCTCTTCTTCCGCCAAATCATCACTTAATCTGTATGACCACCGAGGAACCTTTTTATTGACTTTTTCTTCATTTATTTCATTTATTTCTTGTATTTCTTGTATGTCAATTTCATTTATTTCTTGTATTTCTTCTTGTATTTCTTGTATGTTAATTTGACGTAAATCTTCTATTGAATTCGGAAATAATTGACGGTGGATTTCTAAAGCAAGCGGCATTAAAGTAATCTTTCAAAAATCGATCATGAATCTTATTTACCCGAAAAGTTTCTGCTAAAGATTCTGTATCTTCTGTATCTGTATCTTTTCTATCTTTAGTATCTGTATCTTTTCTATCTGTATAAGTATAAGTGAATAAATTATTCATGATTTCCCGTGAATCGAATTTTTTTATCGTTCCTCGATATATTCCGTCGCAAAAAGGATCATATGCTTTTGGCAAGCATTTTATTTCACTAATATCATCGGATAATATGGCTCTTTTTTCAAGTATATCTACAAGTATATCTAGATTAGGAGATCCCTCGTTTTTTTCTAAAATTTTGATTCGACTTCTCAATTCATTGTTCAAATTGCACTTTTTTCTTTCATTGGTATAAATCCAAGAATTATAAAGATCTTCTTCATCTAGTTTCTCTCTGATGTCCAAACTTCTTTGTTCTAGAATTTCTGAAAAAGTCGATAAACTGGGCGGATATGTAAAGGATATTCTTTGTTTCCCATCACTTGGACATGTAGAAAAGAAAAATTGTGACATTTCATTGCGTAAAGCATTTTCCAAGTGAAAATTGTTTATATATCGTAATGGATGATACCATTTTTGATAATCGAACAAAAAAGTGATAAAAGTATTTTCAAACCACAAAGACGAATAACTGTTCTCTTCCTCTTCTTTCAGTCTTTCCCATTCCGGATTCGAATATTTATAGGGATCGATATTGTAAATTGGGCTATCTTTATAGTGTGCCCTTTGAAAGTTAAATTCATCCTCTCCCCCTTCTTCCGTTTCTCCGTTTCTTCCGTTTTTGATTTTGGGATTGTTTTATCGTTCAGTTCCCTAGTGAAAATGGGGGACGGCGCTCTGCCTAAATAGTAGACACAGGTGATAAATAAGAGAATACTAAAGAATCCATCCATAGACTCTCTCAATTCTAACAGACGATACCTATTCCCCTTATATCGAAAATAATGATATTGCCGTATCCAGAATAATACTAATCCAACCCATTTCCTAAATAAAATGAAACCAATTAACCAACCAACAAAGCTACTTGTTAAAAATAACATCTTGTTGTTGCACCGAAACATATAAATGTTTACTAATCTGGTTAACGCGGAACTTGGTAAAAGATAATGGTTGAGTAATTGAAAAATTAGATTATTCAGGAATACACATTGAATGCTAAGATCACGCATTAAATTTCTGGTAGTGAATCCATAATCATAATGATCATAATCATCATCGTACCAGAAGAAATTCAAAAAAAGATATGGTAGACCTAGGAAAGTTATTGTATAAGGTCGGCCCAATGCTAAATACAGAGGCGGATAATAGATCGATATGAACATCATGAGCTGTCCTACAAGAAAACCAGTTGTCGCTGCTACCTCCCTCTCGGTTCCTTCTTCCATAACCCGAGCTCGTAGAATGAGGATATAAGAGGGCCCTATGGAGAATATGGTAAGAAATCCATAATATAGCCCGAGCACAACGACCGAATTGATTATTTTGCTCCACAAACCTAGTATCAAAGACTGAAAAGATTTAGAACGTAAAATAAAAAAAAGAAAATTAGAACGTAAAATAAAAAAAAAAAAAATACATTACAAACCTCCTATGGTTTTCTATTTAATTTATACGTGATCATTTTCTATATTATAGATATGATCTATGATCTTATATATGATAAATGATGATATCATTTATAGTTTTCTTATCTATATATCTATTATATATATATATCTATAGTTATATATATATATCTATAGATAGAGACAGATATACTTAGATATACTTATAGATAATTATAATACAATCACATATACAATGAAATTCATGGATGTGGAATTGAGATATCTATTATATATATATATATCTATAGATATATACATATATAATAGAGACAGATATACTTAGATATACTATAGATATAGACAGATATACTTAGATATATTCATATATACTGGAACGGAGCCACTACGAAGAAGTTCCTGGAGTTACGAAGGAAGCTTCG